TAGTCTTGGGGATGAAACAAAACGGCAGGTTTCTGCTTTTGGACAAATAGTATTTCTTTTATTTTCTTCATCCTTTGCATTAAAAGAATAGACTAAAAAATTGATATGATTCAACCTCAAACCCATTTAAAGGTAGCGGATAATAGCGGGGCTCGAGAATTGATGTGTATTCGAATCATAGGAGCTAGTAATCGTCGATATGCTCATATTGGTGATGTTATTGTTGCTGTGATCAAGGAAGCAGTACCAAATATGCCCCTAGAAAAATCAGAAGTAGTCAGAGCTGTAATTGTTCGTACCTGTAAAGAACTCAAACGTGACAGCGGTATGATAATAAGATATGATGATAATGCTGCAGTTGTGATTGATCAAGAAAAAAATCCAAAAGGAACTCGAATTTTTGGTGCAATCCCCCGGGAATTAAGACAATTAAATTTTACTAAAATAGTCTCATTAGCCCCGGAGGTGTTATAAAATAAAATTAGATCGTAATATATTTGGGGTATTTGAAAGAAATAGATTCAAAACTAGATTAATTCGTAGATTGTGTCTCACGCATATACCTTGAAAAATTCATATTCATAAACCAATAAAAAAAAAAAAGAAAAACATGTTAATTATATCCAATTTTGAGGCACCAATAATTTAAATTCATCATGGGTAGAGACACTATTGCTGAGATAATAACCTCTATACGAAATGCTGATATGGATAGAAAAAGAGTTGTTCGCATAGCATCTACTAATATTACCGAAAATATTGTTAAAATACTTTTCCGAGAAGGTTTTATCGAAAACGTCAGAAAACATCGAGAAAAAAATCAATTTTTTTTGGTTTTAACCTTGCGACATAAAAGAAATAGGAAAAGGCCTTATAGAAATTTTTTAAATTTAAAACGGATCAGTCGACCCGGTCTACGAATTTATTCTAACTCTCAACGAATTCCTAGAATTTTAGGTGGGATGGGGATTGTAATTCTTTCTACTTCTCGAGGTATAATGACAGACCGGGAGGCTCGACTAGAAGGAATCGGTGGAGAAATTTTGTGTTATATATGGTAATCCTTTTAATATTCAAATGGGATCGGAAACCTCTTCTTTTTTGTAAAAAAAAAGGGGAGGGTGAATTGTCTAATATCATTTCTCCTCTATTATTTGATACTTCAAGGGGGCTTTACCTGGAATGAAAGAACAAAAATGGATTCATGAAGGTTTAATTACTGAATCGCTTCCAAATGGTATGTTCCGGGTTCGATTAGATAATGAAGATCTAATTCTAGGTTATGTTTCAGGAAAGATCCGACGTAGTTTTATACGCATACTGCCAGGAGATAAAGTCAAAATTGAAGTAAGTCGTTATGATTCAACCAGAGGGCGTATAATTTATCGACTCCGAAACAAAGATTCGAAAGATTAGGTGGTTTTTTTTATTCAATACAATTCGAAATGAAAAATTTCAAGAAAGTTATTTTCTACCAAGTAGATTCAGAATTAAGATAAGGAATGAAAAATATGAAAATAAGAGCTTCCGTTCGTAAAATTTGTGAAAAATGTCGACTAATCCGTAGGCGGGGGCGTATTATAGTAATTTGTTCCAACCCAAGACATAAACAAAGACAAGGATAATCAGACTCGCTAAAGGGCTCAATGTACAAATAAAGAATCTTTTTTGACATGAAATGGATATATCCATATATTTCTGACTCATATTTATGAGATGATACAATATGGCAAAAGCTATACCGAGAACTGGTTCACGTAGGAATATACGTATGGGTTCACGTAAGAGTGCACGTAAAATACCAAAGGGAGTTATTCATGTTCAAGCAAGTTTCAATAATACCATTGTCACGGTTACAGATGTGCGGGGTCGGGTGGTTTCCTGGTCCTCGGCCGGTACTTCTGGATTCAAGGGTACGAGAAGAGGGACACCCTTTGCCGCTCAAACTGCCGCAACAAATGCTATTCGTACTGTAATGGATCAAGGTATGCAACGAGCAGAAGTTATGATAAAAGGTCCCGGTCTCGGAAGAGACGCAGCATTACGAGCTATTCGTAGAAGTGGTATACTATTAACTTTTGTACGGGATATAACCCCTATGCCACATAATGGATGTAGACCTCCGAAAAAAAGACGTGTGTAGAAATGAACAATGAAGCAATTTCAAGAGAAACAAGAGAAATAAATAATTCAATCAAGTAAAATAATATTATTATGGTTCGAGAGAAAGTAACAGTATCTACTCGGACACTACAGTGGAAGTGTGTTGAATCAAGAACAGACAGTAAACGCCTTTTTTACGGGCGCTTTATTCTATCTCCACTTATGAAAGGCCAAGCTGACACAATAGGCATTGCGATGCGAAGAGCTTTACTTGGAGAAATAGAAGGAACATGTATAACACGTGTAAAATCTGAGAACGTCCCCCACGAATATTCTACTATAACGGGTATTCAAGAATCGGTCCATGAAATTTTAATGAATTTGAAAGAAATTGTAT